CGGAATTAAAAACTTCGGATTCTGAGGAAAAAGAGGCAAAAGAAAAGGAAAAAACAAAGGAAGAGAAAAAGGAAGAGAATGAACGGATAGCAATAGCAGAAAATTGGGATACTATTATATTTGCTCAAGCAATAAGAGGTTCTATGTTAGTAACACAATCGATTCTTAGAAAATACATCGTATTGCCTTCATTGATAATAGCTAAAAATTTCGGCCGTATGTTATTATTTCAATTCCCCGAGTGGTACGAGGATTGGAAGGAGTGGAATAGAGAAATGCATGTTAAATGCACCTATAATGGTGTTCAATTATCAGAAACAGAATTTCCGAAAGACTGGCTAACAGACGGTATTCAAATAAAGATCCTATTTCCTTTCTGTCTGAAACCTTGGCACAGATCTAAGCTACGATTCGATCATAGAGATCGAATGAAAAAGAAAGGAAAAAAAGAAAATTTTGGTTTTTTAACAGTCTGGGGGATGGAAACTGAACTACCTTTTGGTTCTCCCCGAAAACGACCTTCCTTTTTTGACCCCATTTGGAAAGAACTCGAAAAAAAAATTAGAAAAGTGAAAAAGAAATGTTTTCTAGTTCTAAGAGCTTTAGGAGAAAGAAAAAAATGGTTTCTAAGGGTCTTAAAAGAAAAAACAAGATGGATTCTCAAAACAGTTCTATTTATAAAAAGAATAATAAAAGAGTTTGCAAAAGTAAATCCAATTTTCTTATTTGGATTGAGGAAAGTATATGAACCGAATGAAAATAGAAAAGATTCTATAATTAGTAATAAGATTAACCATGAATCGATCATTCGAATTAGATCTGTGGATTGGACAAATTATTCACTGACAGAAAAAAAAATGAAGGATCTGGCTGATAGGACAACCACAATCCGAAATAAAATAGAAAGGATTACAAAAGACAAGAGAAAAATATTTCTAACTCCAAATAGAAAGATTAGTCCTAACGAGACAGGTTGTGATGATAAAAGATCGGAATCACAGAAACATATTTGGCAGATATCAAAAAGAGGAGGCGCCCGATTAATACGTAAATGGCACTATTTTATGAAATCTTTCATTGAAAGAATCTATATGGATATCTTTCTATGTAACATTAATATTCCCAGAATAAATGCACAACTTTTCCTTGAATTTGAATCAACAAAAAAAATTATCGACAAAGACATTTACAATGATGAAAGAAATAAAGAAGGAATTGATGAAACAAATCAAAATGCAATTCACTTTATTTCGACTATAAAAAAGTCTCTTTCTAATATTAGTAATAAGAAATCACAGATTTATTGTGACTTATCTTCCTTGTCCCAAGCATATGTATTTTACAATTTATCACAAATCCAAATTATTAATAAGTATTACTTGAGATCTGTACTTCAATATCGCGGAGCATATCTTTTTCTTAAGGATAGAATAAAGAACCATTTTGGGACACGAGGAATATTGGATGCCAAATCAAGGTCTAAGAAACTTCCGAATTCTGGAATGAATGAATGGAAAAATTGGTTAAGGGGTCATTATCAATACAATTTATCTCAGACTAGATGGTCTAAATTAGTACCGCAAAAATGGCGAAATAGAGTCAATCAACGTCGTATGATTCAAAATAAAGACTCAAAAAAAGATTCATATGAAAAAGAAAAAGACCAATTAATTCATTACGAGAAACAAAATAATTATGTAGTGAACTCATTACCGAGTCAAAAAGAAAAATTTAAAAAACACTACAGATATGATCTTTTATCACATAAATATATTCATTATGAAGACAGGAAGGACTCATATATTTATGGATCGCCATTCCAAGTAAATGGAGACCGAGAGATTCCATATAATTACAACATGCCTAAACCCGAATCATTTTATGTACCCGGGGGTATAGCTATTAATGATTATCTAGGGGAAGGGTCTATTATTGATACGGGGAAAAATCCGGATAGAAAATATTTGGAGTGGAGAATTCTCAATTTTTTTCTTAGAAAGAATATCGATATTGAGATTTGGACCGATATAGATACTGGAACCAACATTAATAAAAATACTAAGACTGGGACTAATGATTATCAAATAATTGATAAGAAAGATCTTTTTTATCTCACGATTCATCAAGAAATCAACCCATCCAATCAAAAAAAAAGGTTTTTTTTTGATTGGATGGGAATGAATGAAGAAATGCTACATCGTCCCATATCGAATCTAGAACCCTGGTTCTTCTCAGAATTTGTGCTACTTTATGATGCATATAAGATTAAACCGTGGATCATACCAATCAAATTACTTATTTTCAATTTGAATGGAAATGAAAACGTTAGTGAAAATAAAAACATCAACAGAAATCAAAAAAAGGATCTTCGTATATCATCTAATCAAAAAGAATATCTTGAATTAGAGAATCGAAATCAAGAAGAAAAAGAACAGCTGGGTCAAGGGAATCTTGGATCAGATCCACGAAACCGACAAAAAGATCTTGAAAAAGATTCCGCGGAATCAGACATTAAAAAACGTAGAAAGAAAAGACAATCCAAGAGCAATAAGGAAGCGGAACTAGATTTCTTCCTGAAAAGGTATTTGCTTTTTCAATTGAGATGGGATGATCCTTTGAATCAAAGAATGATCAATAATATCAAGGTATATTGTCTCCTGCTTAGGCTGATAAATCCAAGGGAAATTGCTATATCCTCTATTCAAAGAGGAGAAATGCGCCTGGATGTAATGCTGATTCAGAAGGATCTAACTCTTACAGAATTGATAAAAAGGGGAATATTGATTATCGAACCGGTTCGTCTGTCTATAAAATGGGATGGACAATGGATTATGTATCAAACCATAAGTATTTCATTGGTCCATAAGAATAAGTACCAAACTAATCGAATATGCCGAGAAAAAAAATATGTTGATGAAGATTATTTCGATAGATCCATTGCACAACATGGAAAGGTACTTGTGAATGGAGATGAAAATAATTATGCTTTGCTTGTTCCTGAAAATATTCCATCTCCTAGACGTCGTAGAGAATTGAGAATTCTAATTTGTTTGAATTCCGAGAATGAGAATGTTGTGAATAGAAATTCAGTATTTTTCAATCGCAACAGCGTAAGGAACTGTGTGCAATTTTTGGATGAGGACAAGCATTTTGATACAGATATAAATAAATTTATCCAATTAAAATTGTTTCTTTGGCCCAATTATCGATTAGAAGATTTAGCTTGTATGAATCGCTACTGGTTTGATACCAATAATGGCAGTCGTTTCAGTATGTCAAGGATACATATGTATCCACGAGTCAGAATTAGTTGATGGTGGATTTCCTATATATCTATATCACGTGTCATATCCGGTATATAAAGGTATACAAATGTACACACACGTTGTATTACATTAGATTCTGATACATGATACTGATTCAATGATGTATCATATCAATTGGATCTAGGAATGAATCGGCAGAATTTTCTTAAGTCCCAATCATTCCCTTTTGTGGGTGTAGAAATGTACCATTTCCTTCTATCGAATCCAATTGAAAATTGGATTCGATAGAAAGTAGTCTATGAATAAATCCAGATTCTTTTATTGTGTGTACCAGATCTAAATGACTGGCATTATTATTATTCCTGATCGGTAAAATCCATATCTGTGGAAAAGAAAGAAAAAAAAGAGAGAGAGAAGAATTCTTTTTATGGTAAAAAATTCATTCATCTCAGTTATTCCGCAAGAAGAAAAAGAAAAAAACAAAGGGTCTGTTGAATTTCAAGTATTCAGTTTCACCAATAAGATACGGAGACTTACTTCACATTTGGAATTGCACAGAAAAGACTATTTATCTCAGAGAGGTCTGCGGAAAATTCTGGGAAAACGTCAACGTATACTGGCTTATTTGTCAAAGAAAAATAGAGTACGTTATAAAGAATTAATTGGTCAGTTGGATATTCGGGAACCAAAAACTCGTTAATTTGAAAATTCGTTTGAATTATTTGCTTTATTAGATCTTGAATTTTGATGAACCTCGTTTCGTTTTCAGCAATTCATGAAATAATGAATCGGGGAAGAAAACATATGACTGTACCGGATATAAGAAAAGACTTCATGATAGTCAATATGGGTCCTCACCACCCATCAATGCATGGTGTTCTTCGACTCATCGTTACTCTAGATGGTGAAGATGTTATTGATTGTGAACCCGTATTGGGTTATTTACACAGAGGGATGGAAAAAATTGCGGAAAACCGAACAATTATACAGTATCTACCTTACGTAACACGTTGGGATTATTTAGCTACTATGTTCACAGAGGCAATAACGGTAAATGCACCAGAACAATTGGGAAATATTCAAGTACCTAAAAGAGCCAGCTATATCAGAGTCATTATGCTGGAGTTGAGTCGTATAGCTTCTCATTTGTTATGGCTTGGGCCTTTTATGGCGGATATCGGTGCACAGACTCCTTTCTTCTATATTTTCAGAGAGAGGGAATTGCTATATGATCTATTCGAAGCTGCCACAGGTATGCGAATGATGCATAATTATTTCCGTATCGGGGGAGTAGCTGCTGATCTACCTCATGGCTGGATAGATAAATGTTTTGATTTCTGCGATTATTCTTTAACAGGAGTTGTTGAATATCAAAAGCTTATTACGCGGAATCCCATTTTTTTGGAACGAGTTGAAGGAGTGGGCATTATTGGTGGAGAGGAAGCAATAAATTGGGGTTTATCAGGACCAATGCTACGAGCTTCCGGAATGCAATGGGATCTTCGTAAAGTTGATCATTATGAGTGTTACGATGAATTCGATTGGGAAGTCCAATGGCAAAAAGAAGGAGACTCATTAGCTCGTTATTTAGTACGAATCAGTGAAATGGCGGAATCCATAAAAATTATTCAACAGGCTCTGGAAGGAATTCCGGGGGGGCCCTATGAGAATTTAGAAGTCCGTCGCTTTGATAAAGCAAAGGATTCCGAATGGAATGATTTTGAATATCGATTC